CCTCGGGGAAATAGTTCAATACTAAAGCGAGGGAGTCCCACTGATCCAAATACAGATGCAGATAATGAATGTTTGAAATCCATACTATGCAAGGAGACATTGCTCTTGCGAATTGGAAGTCTATGTAGATACAATATGGGTCGGGTTCCAGCCCCATTACACGCCTAATTATCCCATCATCCACCAAAACTTGCCCCCCCAGCTCCCAGTTAAGATCGACATCATCATCAATACCGTCACTATCCAGACTCTCATTCTTAAACTCATCTAGATATTCCTCAGAATCTTTATTAAAATCAATACAATCAACATCCAACTCCACCAACGCATCGTCAAATTCCTCAAGATCGACGCACTGATCAAGATAAAAAAAGAGTGTATCAGGCGCTTTGTCCAGAACTATCGGAACGAAAGGAAGATAGGAGTTTGTCGCTAGGGATTTGACCAAATGGGATCGTCCAGTTCCTGTAGAACCTACCACTAAAATACCCTTAGGGGGGGCTAGGCGTAGGCGGAGCGAAAAGGGTTTTGATTTTGCATAACCAAAACTATTAGCCTCATACCAGAGTCTTGAATAAAAGCCTGTTTGATAATGAGCAAGGAATATCCGTTTTTCTGCTAAACAGGATGTATTGAACTCATAATTGATTAGACCCTTTTGATGAATGTCAACTAAGTATCGTAAGTAAACTGCTCCCGGTTGTTCAAGCATTTGATAACCAGAATCATTCTTGAATAAATGATCACTATAAGTCAGACCCAATAGAATTTGATTCATCCCTTTTTCTGTACTGAAGGTGCAGGACTGCATCAAGGAATGTCTAGGTTTATCCAAAATCCAATCAGTGCTCAAGATCCAGGATTCTATTTTATCATGAGTCTTCAAACTTTCTCCTTTTATTATCCATGAATAGATCTCTTTACTTCTATGACTTAGATATCTCGTCTTTATCGAAAAAGTGATTCGATCGATGAAAAAATTTGGTAGGAAATTTATGAGAAGATCGATGGGAGTGAAAAATATCATCTCTATAAATAAGACCCCATAATATTGTATGCGGAGGATATAAAACGGTATTTGGTTGTCGACTAGGTCCATAGCAAATCCAAGGAAATTCTTTTCCAATTTGCGTTTCCATTGGAACTGGAACCGGAAAGAATTCGGTTCAGGTATACTAGGATACGCATCCAGAAGGTCCTCCAAATCACTCATGTATGATTCCATCATCAAAGATTTTAACCCTTCGAACTCTGTATGTAACTCACTAGAGGTTTTGGAAACCGACATAAGATATATCTGAACGAGATATCCAGCAAGAAGAAGAAGTAAAAGGATTGAATAGAGTAACTCCCGAACATTTGGCGAGCTCCGATTTGTCGATATCAATGGTAATTCCTTCTTGACATAAATTGTTTTACGAAATGTTTCATCAATTAGTTCCCATATTTCGTCGTTCTCCAGAAGAAGCTTATGTAAACACTTAAGAGAAATCTCACTTATCTTTGTCTTCAATTTTCTCTTAAGAATTCGCCATTTTCTCTTAAGAATTCGCCATGATCTATCTGATCTCTGCATAATATCATTCAAAATGGATACAAATTTGTGATTGCTACTTAGTAGGTCTGCAAAGGTATCTAAACATAGTAGGTCTGAAAGGGTATCTAAAAATAGCGGGTCTGCAAAGATATCGAAAAATCGTAGGTCTGAAAGGGTATCTAAAAATAGACATTTTATATATTTGTACCCTGTCGAAGTAAAGAAGAATGGCAGATATGTTTGGAATAGATTCCATTTTGAGAGAATTGTATCTCGTTGAAAAGTTCTATCCATCTGCCCTTTCTCAATGCATTTCTTTGAACGAAGATTCCGTTTTTTCCTCTTTGCGGATGGTAAATATTTCTCAGAAGGTGAATTGAGATACCGATGCAAGTTCTTCCTTTCTGAATCAGATAGACTCATATCTGAAAGAGGTTGACAATAAGTTCTTTCCAAATTGACTATTTCTTCCTCTGTTAGAGGTGTTCCAGAAATGTCTGCGATCGAGTAAATAGTTCTACGAACGAATAGATCGGATCGAATTGGAAAATGGAAAGATTTGTACAAGTTATACCTTTCGTCACCTCTTTGTGGAAAATCGTTAGATATGAATATGTTAGACTCGATTGGTGAAATAGTATCTCTCTCCAAAAAAGCATGTTTTTTTTTACCGCCGCACAAAGAAAATATTTTCTTGCGAATGAATAAGATATTGAGGAATTTTCTATACGTAAAATCATAATTATTGATACGGGCCTTTTCCATATAAAAAGGGAATCCTTTGTTACAATAGAAGAAGAAGTGATGTGGATTATTCAAGAATCGAAGTCGATTTACTTTATAAAAAGCAGATATCAATGAACTTCTATGAAATGCTTTTACGGGATTCAACCAATTGTCTTGATCGCGGAATATCATTGAGAAATAGGAATCCGTGTTATCAAAGGATTTCCTGTGATTCTT